CGTATTGACGGAAAAGAAATTGCACGTGTCGAATGGATCAGAGAAGGTAGAGTTCCTCTACAAACAATTCGCGCTAAAATTGATCATTGTTCCTATACAATTCGAACTATCCATGGAGTACTAGGCCTCAAAATTTGGATATTTGTGGATGAAGAATAATAGACCCTTATTTATCTTGTCATTCTATCCAGTAATATAGTGGTATATAGAACAAAAAACTAGAAACTTTTTATATTTTTCTGTTAAATCAAACAAAAAGAAACAATTCTAATTCTATAAGGTTGAATAAAAAATAAATTAAACTTTTTTTTATATAATTGCTATGCTTAGTGTGTGACTCGTTAGTTTTTTCTTTAGAGTTTTTAGTAGGATCAAAAAAAGACTGACCCCTAGTATTAACTCAATAACTACAACTACTATATAAAAATAATAAAAATAAATTAAAAACTAATAACTAACTTATTGCTTCATATTGTCGAGATCCCAAAAACAGTCACTATATGACTGGATCAATCATATAATTGTAACAACTGAAATTGTTCCATAACAAACAAATCCGATTGTGGATTTGAAATAAAAAAAAAAAGAAAGGGATGCGGATAAATGGAAAGGTGATAGAAAGAGAGAACAAAAATATCAATGATATATAATTCCAATATGTATGGTCTATGAATTACCTCATATAAATAAAAGGCAGTGTAATAAAGCATTAATTTCATATTGTTTTAATATTGTTTAATATTGTATCGATTGATATATAAATAATAAATGATATATAAATAATAAAGAGCTTCGGGTTAATAGAAACTGAGGAGATTAACTCGGGAACAGATTTTGTTGAGAGCTCCATTGCAGAGTTCGGGCCTAATCATTAATGGAGAAGCTATAGGAACGACGAAACCTGTGACTATATAGGATTCTATTTAAAAGAATCCAAATGATTGAGCAGGCGGGATGGCGGAATGAACCAAGAACAAATTTTTTTACTTTGAGAGGTCGTGGATTGATCCTACGAATAAAGCAGGAAAAGGAAAGAGTCGATATTCGCCCGCGAAACCCTTATTTCTTATTTATTGGATTCCAATATTGTCTTGATTCAATAATTTACTAAAAGAAAAGTAAAAAAAAAATAAGAATACGGTATAAAAAAGAAACATTATCTATATCTATAAATAGACAAATCTAACTGTATATACAGCTTCTTATCTAATATTCTTATCTAATAAATGAAATATAATATCAATAAATCCCATTACTTAGTTTAATGTATTAGTCATTAAATACATGTGCATCTGTAATATTATCGAATCCTTTCATTCGTGAGGAGCTGGATGAGAAGAAACTCTCATGTCCGGTTCTGTAGTAGAGGTGGGAAAAAACCATCAACTATAACCCCAAAAGAACCAGATTTCGTAAGCAACATAGAGGAAGAATGAAAGGAATATCTTGCCGGGGTAATCATATTTGTTTCGGCAGATATGCTCTTCAGGCACTTGAACCCGCTTGGATTACCGCTAGACAAATAGAAGCAGGACGAAGAGCAATGACACGATATGCACGTCGTGGTGGAAAAATATGGGTACGTGTTTTTCCCGATAAACCTATTACAGTAAGGCCCGCAGAAACACGTATGGGGTCGGGAAAGGGATCTCCCGAATATTGGGTATCTGTTGTTAAACCCGGTCGAATACTTTATGAAATGGGCGGAGTCTCAGAAACTGTAGCCAGAGCAGCAATTTCAATAGCTGCGTGCAAAATGCCTATAAAAACTCAATTTGTTATTTCAGGATAGGGATGTAGAACTAAATATAAAAAAAGGGATGAAAAAACAATCACGAGTTTCTTTATTTCTAGACAAATACTATTTCTTCTTTTTCCTCATTCTTTGCATTGAAATAATAAATTCAAATAAAAATGATATGATTCAACCTCAGACCCTTTTGAATGTAGCAGATAACAGTGGAGCTCGAGAATTAATGTGTATTCGAATCATAGGAGCTGGTAATCATAGATATGCTCATATTGGTGACGTTATTGTTGCTGTAATTAAGGAAGCAGTGCCCAATATGCCTCTAGAAAGATCAGAAGTAATAAGAGCTGTAATTGTACGTACATGTAAAGAACTCAAACGTGACAACGGTATGATAATACGATATGATGACAATGCAGCGGTTGTCATTGATCAAGAAGGAAATCCAAAAGGAACTCGAGTTTTTGGTGCGATTGCTCGGGAATTGAGACAGTTGAATTTTACTAAAATAGTTTCATTAGCTCCCGAGGTATTATAAAGACTCATAGTCATAGATCAAACTATGATATTGTTCTAGTAGGATATCTGAAATAAACCCAATTAATAGATTGTGTCTCACGCATATACTTTTAATAATTTAATAATTAATTTCATAATAAATTTCAAATTTCATTAAATAATGAATACTTTGAATCAAATAAAAAAACATGTTGATTATATCAAAATTAGGAAGCACCAATAATTCTAATTCGTCATGGGCAGAGACGCTATTGCTGATATAATAACTTCTATAAGAAATGCTGACATGAGTAAAAATGGAACGGTTCGAATAGTATCCACAAATATCACCGAAAACATTGTTAAAATACTCCTACGAGAGGGTTTTATTGAAAATGTTCGGAAACATCAGGAAAGTAATAAAAATTTCTTGGTTTCAACCTTGCGCCATAGAAGAACTAGGAAAGGAATATATAGAACTATTTTAAAACGTATCAGTCGACCCGGTCTACGAATTTATTCCAACTATAAAAAAATTCCTAAGATTTTAGGTGGGATGGGAATTGTAATTCTTTCCACTTCTCGAGGCATAATGACAGATCGAGAAGCTAGACTAGAAAAAATTGGAGGAGAAATTTTGTGTTATATATGGTGATCCTCCTCCGGTATCCTCATTTTCTCTCTAACTTCCTATTTGTGAAATAGAGAGGAAAGGTGAGTTATATAACTCTTCCTCCATTAGTTGATACTTCAAGGAGGTTGCCTGGAATGAAAAAAAAATGATTCATGAAGGTTTAATTACTGAATCATTTCCCAATGGTATGCTCTCCGAATTCGTTTATATAATGAAGATCTAATTCTAGGTTCCATTTCGGGGAGGATCCGACGCAGTTTGATACGAACACTGCCGGGGAATAGAATCAAAATCGAAATAAGGCAATATTATTCAACCAGGGGACGTATAATTTATAGACTTCGGAACAAAGATTCGAACGATTAGATAGATTCTTTTTGAAAACATCCCTTTCATCAAAGATACAATTTGAAGCAAAAAAAAAAACAAGAGACTTATTTTCTTCCAAGGAATAGATTAAAAATTAAAGTAAGGAGTGAGAAATATGAAAATAAGGGCTTCTGTTCGTAAAATTTGTGAAAAATGTCGACTGATCCGTAGGCGCGGACGAATTATAGTGATTTGTTCCAATCCGAGACATAAACAGAGACAAGGATAATCTTTCTAAAGTTTCTCAAAGAGGAGTTATGTAAAAATAAAAGATTTGTTTTAACATGAAATGGATATCTCCGTATCTTTCTATATATTTCTGATTCATATTTATGAGATGATAAAATATGGCAAAACCTATACAAAGAATTGGTTCGCGTAGGAATGGGCGTATTAGTTTACGTAAGACTGAACGTAGAATACCAAAAGGAGTTATTCATGTTCAAGCCAGTTTCAACAATACCATTGTAACTGTTACAGATGTACGAGGTCGAGTGGTTTCTTGGGCCTCCGCCGGTACTTCTGGATTCAAAGGCACAAGAAGGGGAACACCCTATGCTGCGCAAGCAGCCGCTTTAGATGCTATTCGTACTGTAGTAGATCAGGGTATGCAACGAGCAGAAGTTATGATAAAAGGTCCCGGTCTCGGAAGAGACGCAGCATTACGGGCTATTCGTAGAAGTGGTATACTATTAAGTTTCGTACGTGATGTAACACCTATGCCGCATAATGGATGTAGACCTCCCAAAAAAAGACGTGTGTAAAAAAAAGAATGAAATGGATTTCAAGAGAAATAAACGATTCAATGATCTGATCAAATAATAATATTAGTATGGTTCGAGAGGAAATAGCAGGATCCACTCGAACACTACAGTGGAAATGTGTTGAATCAAGAGTAGACAGTATGCGTCTTTATTATGGTCGTTTCATTCTGTCCCCGCTCATGAAAGGGCAAGCCGATACCATAGGTATTGCCATGCGAAGGGCTTTACTTGGAGAAATAGAAGGAACATGTATCACACGTGCTAAATCTGAGAAGGTGCCACATGAATATTCTACGATAGTAGGTATTGAGGAATCGATACATGAAATTTTAATAAATTTGAAAGAAATTGTATTGAGAAGTAATCTGTATGGAGTTAGAGACGCATCCATTTGCGTTAGGGGTCCTAGATACGTAACCGCTCAAGATATCATCTCACCGCCTTCCGTGGAAATAGTTGACGCAACACAGCATATAGCTAACCTGACGGAACCAATTGATTTGCGTATTGGATTACAAATCAATAGAGATCGTGGATACCGTATAAACCCCACAAATAACTCTCAAAACAGAAGTTATCCTATAGATGCTGTATCCATGCCTGTTCGAAATGCGAATCATAGTATTCATTCTTATGGAAATGAAAATGAAAAACAAGAAATACTTTTTCTAGAAATATGGACGAATGGAAGTTTAACTCCTAAGGAAGCACTTTATGAAGCTTCTCGTAATTTGATTAATTTCTTTATTCCTTTTCTGCATGCGGAGGAAAGGAGCATTCATTTCGAGGAAAATAAAAACAGGTTTACTCTACCTCCTTTTACCTTTCAAAATGGATTAACTAAGCTAAGGAAAAACAAAAAAGGAATTCCATTGAAATGTATTTTTATTGACCAATTAGAACTATCTCCTAGGACCTATAATTGTCTCAAAAAGTCCAATATACATACATTATTGGACCTTTTGAGTAACAGTCAGGAGGATCTTATGAGAATTGAATATTTTCGTACAGAAGATGTAAAACGGATATTGGACACTCTACAGAAACATTTCGCAATCAATTTACCTAAGAATAAGTTTTCATTTTAAAGAAATTATTTCATATTCTTTTTTTATTATAAAAAAAAAACTTCATTTTTTATCTTCGACACGCAATCCGTATTTTCGTGAAATAGATCATAATAAAATTCATGTATCTAGGGAAGATTCACTTTAGAAGCGACTATTCCCTAGATACCTACATCGTGGTATTTCACAGTTGAATCAATTTGAAAAAGACCTAAAGTTAGAGATTTATCAATAGGTAATGTTGCTCCAATACCTAACCAAAGAGCTACTGCGGTACCGATCAAAAAGACTGTTGTAGCTACTGGACGACGAAATGGATTTTGGAATTTATTAACATTCTCCAAAAAGGGTACTGTTAATAATCCTGTTGGTACTGAAACCATTAAAAGAACACCCAATAATTTATTGGGTACTGTGCGGAGTATTTGAAATACAGGAAAAAAGTACCATTCGGGCAATATTTCCAAAGGAGTTGCAAATGGATCTGCCGGTTCACCAATCATTGATGGTTCTAGGACTGCTAAGCCGACATTACATGCAATAGTACCTAGAATTACTACCGGAAAAATATATAAAAGATCATTGGGCCATGCGGGTTCTCCATAATAATTATGCCCCATCCCTTTGGCCAATTTAGCTCTTAATACAGGATCATTCAAGTCAGGTTTCTTTGTTATTGGGATAGGTGAATTCTTATGGATCCATCCCCCGAAAGAACCGGACATGATAATTTTTCATCATCCGGCTCGAGCAAGATTCAAAAGAATTACAGAAATAGATTGATAGAAAATCTATATTTAATACATATCCACACATATAAAATAGAATGACTTTATGTAAGTAAGAAAGGATTTACTAGATCCCATTTCCGAAGTTGCACCTATTCATATTCAGTGCAAATAATTTAGTTCTTACAGATAAATGCTCAATATCCAAGTAGGCTTAAAATTTGATCATAATCAAGGGCTTTTTGGACTGTCTCATGTCTTTTTGATTTGATTCGTTTTTTTCCCCACAACATCTCGATTTTCTTACATACAAAGTCTTTACTTGTTACTAATAAAGTCTAGCCTCTGTTCTTCCTTAGATCCCTTATTTCACTCCGATAGTATCATATTATAGATCGAGGTCGATGCAGAGGAAATGAATGCATTTCCATACTATAAATAAGTAAGTGGGATAGATAAAACATTGGATCGTGCCACATCACTTATTCTACAGGATCTTACGGAGCCTGTTCATGCATGACATAATTCGGGCATGATCATAGAAAAGATTCTCCTCAAGCGAACCGGCCTATCCTATGCTACATAGGGGGATTTACGTGGTGGTTGGATGCGGAGACACGTTTGGTTGTGAATTCCAACGTGGCGGATAAAATAATATATCGGCATGGCCCAATCAATAGTTCAAGTCACACACTCCCATAATCCATCCATCCTCTCTTCGGAGAATCCACTTCAACTATTCTTATCAAATAAGAACTAAAATACTTCGGAGTTGAAGAGAAGTATCAAAAAACATGTCTTATTTTTTCAATAATACATATTTGTAGCAATGAAATACTATTGTTCCTTCCCGATACGATATATCAGAAATTACAAATATCTATGATCTGTTTTCTCTATACTCTATAAAATAAAGCTATAAAGGACCCGAAATACCTTGCTTACGTATCATTAGGAAGTGCATTAACATAAATACGGCAGTAAGAAGAGGCAATACAAAAGTGTGTAAACTATAAAAACGAGTCAAGGTAGATTGACCCACACTAGCACTTCCGCGTAATAACTCTACCAAAGGAGATCCTATTATAGGAATAGCGTCAGGCACGCCTGTCACAATTTTTACTGCCCAATAACCAATTTGGTCCCGAGGTAAGGAATAACCAGTTACACCAAAAGATGCAGTCAATACAGCCAGAACCACACCTGTAACCCAAGTTAATTCACGAGGTTTTTTAAACCCACCTGTAAGATACACACGAAATACGTGCAGAATCATCATTAGAACCATCATACTTGCTGACCATCGATGAACTGATCGAATTAACCAACCAAAGTTGGCTTCAGTCATTATGTATTGAACAGAGGAAAAGGCCTCCGTAACAGTTGGACGATAGTAAAAAGTCATAGCAAAACCCGTAGCTACTTGTACTAAAAAACAAGTAAGCGTGATTCCTCCTAGACAATAAAATATGTTGACATGAGGAGGAACATATTTACTAGTTATATCATCTGCAATCGCTTGAATCTCGAGACGTTCCTCGAACCAATCATATACTTTATTGAGATAGGGAATCCGAGAGCACCCCCCCCCCTGAGAACCGTATATGAGAATTTCATCTCGTACGGCTCAAACAGAAACACACAAATACCGATTTCGACAGATATGCAATAGAAAGTTAAAAACTTCTTAGCTGCTCGATTCAATTTGTCCCAAAGATAGGAAGTAAAAAAAATCCGAAATCTCTTCTTTGTGATGCTAATGCCAAAAATATCAAGTTAGCTCGTACACCTTTCTTTATATTAATCGTTCCAGGCCTCTTGAATCTTCTCTTTCCTATTTTTGTTTGTTTTTGTTATTTAATTTTTTGTTTTTTGTGCGTAATGCGGGTCGACTTTTGTTTTACTGTTGATAGGAATTCCCTTGTTAAGACCCTATAAATCAATTAAAACCTCAGATTCATACAAGAACCACGATGATTTAATCCCAAGCTAAATAAAAGGGTTCTTTGAGTAAAAACCATTTGATCATCACTTATTCAATTTCAATGAGTGGATGTAATGACTCAACAAAATCTAGAGAAAGAAGTTGTTCTTCAGATAAAATTAATTTAATAAGTCTAAAGAAATCAAAATTATTAAATTTAGGAAATACCCATCTGAAATTTTTTTTTAGTCCGGTTGCGAGGTCTAAATAATAGGTATGAATCATAGTTAGAATATTTCTTTTCTTCATTTTTTCTATAATATTCCGTGTTCCAGATATTCGAATAAATATCCGACGGGGTAGAATCATCTTAATAGAGATGACAGGGTCGTTCTCTGTATTATCAATAGGATCAATTATAACAAGTCACACGCTCATATTCCGGAAATACCGAAAAAAGAAATACCACAGTCGAACTACCAAAAAGGTCTATAAATCCAAGTTTTAAATAAAAATTTTTTTGATTGAAAAACTAGAGCTTCATAGTTCTTATGAACCTAACTCATTGAAATTCCATCCAGTAAAACGGAAGAATTATAAATTTCCAAAATAATAGATAGGAATATTGCAAATAGAGCCATTGCAACTCCCATAAGTGGTGTAGTCCCCCAGCCCGGAGCTACTTTACCATATTCCGAATTCAATGGTTTCAATAAACTCCCTACAGTAGTTTGTCTTGGCCTAGATCTAGAACTACCCTCAACGGTTTGTGTAGCCATAAATCCTATTTAATCATTGGTTGAGATCGGTTGACTTTGTATACTATTCCGTTGTAATTGTAAATAAATAAACGATCTTATCGTAGATTCATTGTGATCTTGAAATTTTCTAAAAATGGAAACAGCAACCCTAGTCGCCATCTTCATATCAGGTTTACTTGTAAGCTTTACGGGGTACGCCTTATATACCGCTTTTGGGCAACCCTCTCAACAACTAAGAGATCCATTCGAGGAACACGGGGACTAGACTCGTTGAAGTAATGAGCCTCCTGATATGGGGGCCCATTACTTCAGTTGATATAATGCAAAATTATTTCATTATTTTTTAGTCGGAACCTTAGGTGGTTCTCGAAAAAAGATAGCGAAAAAAATTATCCCTAAAGTCGAGACTAAAAGGAATGTATAAACCAATGCTTCCATAGATTCGATCGTGGTTTACAATTATAGCTTTCACATCTATTCGTTTGAGTGGGATCATTTACCATACCATAAAAAAAGAGGGGAAAGAATCAACGAAAAGAAGTTGATTCAAGTCTCTATTTTTTTATCGGGTACCCGATAAAAAAATAGAGATAGAGGATAAAGATGCCAGAGCAGTCTTGTATCAAACTACTTGTCTCTTTGTAGTTGGATCTCCAAGTTTTTGGAATGCTCCAAATTCCACTTGAGCATCCAAATCCGGATCAATACCAGCAAAAACATCTCTAAACAAGGTTCTAGCGCCATGCCAAATATGTCCAAAAAAGAAAAGCAAAGCAAAAGAAGCATGCCCAAAAGTGAACCAACCCCTTGGACTACTACGAAAAACACCATCAGATTTCAAAGTAGCCCGGTCTAATTCAAAAATTTCGCCTAATTGTGCGCGCCTAGCATATTTTTTCACAGTAGCAGGATCACTATAATTGACTCCATTGAGTTCGCCACCATAGAACTCAACAGTTACACCTACTTGTTCAACACTATACTTCGATTCTGCCCTTCGAAAAGGAACATCTGCCCGAACAATTCCATCTCCATCTACTAAAACTACCGGGAATGTTTCAAAAAAAGTAGGCATACGACGTACAAAAAGCTCGCGCCCTTCTTTATCTCTAAAGACGGGATGTCCTAACCATCCAACAGCTATTCCATCCCCGCTATCCATTGAGCCCGCTCTGAATAATCCCCCTTTTGCCGGATTATTACCAATGTAATCATAAAAGGCTAATTTTTCAGGAATTTTAGACCAAGCTTCCGATAAACTTAGATTTTCAGCTAGTCCGGCACCAACTCTTCGATATATCTCTTGCTGGAAGTATCCCTGATCCCACTGATAACGAGTGGGACCAAATAACTCGATTGGGGTTGTTGCTGAACCATACCACATAGTTCCAGCAACAACAAAAGCTGCAAAAAAAACAGCAGCGATACTACTAGAAAGTACAGTTTCAATATTGCCCATACGTAATCCTTTGTAGAGACGTTGAGGCGGACGGACACTAAGATGGAATAGGCCTGCTAATATGCCCAGTGTACCTGCTGCAATATGATGAGAGGCGATTCCGCCGGGAACAAAAGGATCAAAACCTTCCGCGCCCCACGCTGGACTTACAGATTGTACTTTTCCAGTTAGTCCATAAGGATCAGACACCCATATTCCAGGACCATATAAGCCTGTTACATGAAATGCGCCAAAGCCAAAGCAAGCCACTCCTGAGAGAAATAAATGAATTCCAAAGATTTTGGGCAAATCCAAAGAAGGTTTTCCCGTACGTTCATCACAGAATATTTCTAAGTCCCAATACACCCAATGCCAGATGGCCGCCAAAAAACACAAGCCAGAAAACACAATATGTGCTCCTGCCACGCCTTCATAGCTCCAAATACCCGAATTCGTTACAGTTCCTCCTGAAATACTCCAACCACCCCATGAATTGGTTATTCCTAAACGAGTCATGAAGGGTATAACGAACATACCTTGTCTCCACATTGGATCAAGAACGGGGTCAGAGGGATCAAAAACCGCCAATTCGTATAGAGCCATCGAACCGGCCCAACCAGAAACTAGAGCCGTATGCATTATATGGACAGAAAGCAATCGGCCGGGATCATTCAATACGACAGTATGAACACGATACCAAGGCAAACCCATGGAAATACCCCTTTCTCAAAGAAAAATAGACACTATGTAACTTTATCGCATTGCAATAGACTTATACTATTTACCTAACCTTTTCAGCGAATTCTGTATGAGAAAAGGTTACTTTTTATTGTATTCCGTTGAAAATAACGGCTGAATTCTGTTCGTAAGAACAAAGAGAAGCAGATCTATTCTATACCCGATAAGTACCAATACGCAATGGGAGCATTAGTCCTGTTTTGGGGGAATGAATGTATGGATACTTTTTTATTATTCGAACGATCTATCTCTTCATTAAGATTTTTATTTATTAATTCTGTCTTTCTCTAAAAACCTTCGAATTTGTGTTCGAATTTGTGTATTGTATAAAGTAAAAGTAGAAAAAATAGAAAAAAAAAATGATGAAGACAAGAAACTCATTCTTACGTTTCCATATTAAAGTGAAGTATAGTACTTAAATTTTTTCTTTAATTTAATGCCCATTGGTGTTCCAAAAGTACCTTTTCGGAGTCCTGGAGAGGAAGATGCAGTTTGGGTTGACGTATAGTGCGACTTGTCAGACATATTGGGTCATATGGGATTTCCCCATTTTTTCCCCCGATCGAGATATCCTCTGTTTCGCCCAAGAAATATTGTATTGATTGAAGAATCAATCATACGTAGCGTGAAGTTAAATTAGATTAATTTAGATTGAGGAGCAATATTCTTAATTAGAAGAATTTATGGTTAACTTGGACTAAAAAAATGGAGTATCCAGGCTCTGCTCATAAAATACCAAATGGGTAATAGTAATATATGTAGAATTACCGCTTGTAGCTATGCATAGAAGATTCTTATATTTTATTTATTTAATTAGAGAGGCACTCTTAAACTGCCATGTCAACCATTATAATAAATACATCGAATCGTTTTTGGGGGGCATGAAACGAATTGAAAAAAAAAGTCGTAGCAAAAAGAAGTGGTACTGAGATCATTTGTCCTATATGTACAACTAGAATTCGGATAGATCTTTCCCCGGAGTAGAACATGAACCTAAAAGAATTCAAAGGGCCCATTCAGGAACAAGAAAATGACATCGTGATTTAAATCTCGACGAAACAATACATCAATGAGAGGTTAATTAAATAAGTTCAGTAAATTCTTTTTTTTTTAGGGAAGAAAAAACCCCTTCATTAGAAAAGAAGAAATCTCTTCAAAAAAAAAAGAGATAGGATTGGAATCGACACATTGATTCTTTATTTTCGCAATTTTTTTGAACCGTATGCATCCAAAGATGCATGTACGGTTCAAAAGGGATATAATTTTGTCCTAATCAACCGACTTTATCGAGAAAGATTACTTTTTTTAGGCCAAGAAGTTGATAGCGAGATCTCAAATCAACTTGTTGGTCTCATGGTATATCTCAGTATAGAAGATGATACTAAGGATCTTTATTTGTTTATAAACTCCCCTGGCGGATGGGTAATACCAGGAATCGCTATTTATGATACTATGCAATTTGTTTCGCCCGATGTACATACAATATGCATGGGATTAGCCGCTTCAATGGGATCCTTCATTCTGGTCGGAGGAGAAATTACCAAACGTCTAGCATTCCCCCATGCTTGGCGCCAATGAGTTTTTATTTGAAAAAAAAAAGAAGAAGAAGACTATGCCTTCGCCATATTGAATATGAATAATAGGTAATAATAGCATGGCACTTCGAGTTCGATATGAACAAACTATTATTGTTTTTCCTAACACGATATTTTTTATCGAGATAGTAGTATGAAAAAAGATTATTTCCGACTTGATCTTCTATGTCGGGAGTACATTTCAGCGTCACAAACCGTTTTATTCCACACCAGAAGCCTTTTTTTGATATTTCT